TTCGTCGAGACATAATAAAAGGTTCCATGCGTGTTCAAAGACGTAAAATAGTTATTTGGGAATTATTTCAAGCAAATATACACTCACCGCTTTTTTTAGACAGAATAGATAAATCTTCTTTTTTTTCTGTTAACATTTCAAAAGTAATTAAACGGATTTTTCAAAATTATATAGAAAAAACTCACGAATTTCAAATTTCTGATTATATCGAAGAAGAAAAAAAGGAAGAAGAGAAACTAAAAGAATCCAAAAGAAAAGAAGAAAAAATAAAAGAAAAAGCACGAATAGAAATAGCTGAAGCCTGGGATACCATTCCATTTGCTCAAGTAATAAGAGGTTTGATGTTAGTAACTCAGTCATTTCTTAGAAAATATGTTATATTACCTGTATTCATAGTCGCAAAAAATATGAGTCGTATATTATTATTCCAACTTCCTGAGTGGTCTGAGGATTTCGAAGAGTGGAATAAAGAAATGCATGTTAAATGTACCTATAATGGTGTTCAGTTATCAGAAACAGAATTTCCTAAAAACTGGTTAAAAGATGGTATTCAGATAAAGGTACTATTTCCTTTCTGTCTAAAACCTTGGCACAGACCGCTGCTAAGACCTTCTTATCAAGATCAAATGCAAAAACCGGAACAAAATCGAAAAAATAATTTTTGTTTTTTAACAGTTTGGGGAATGGAAACTGAACTTCCTTTCGGTTCCTCCCGAAAACAACCTTCTTTTTTTAAACCTATTTTTAAAGAGCTTGACAAAAAAATTCTAAAATTTACAACGAAATGTTTTCAAGTTTTTAAAATTGTCATTGTCATTGTAAAAGAAAAAATCGAAATTTTGCTAAAGGTTTCAAATGAAACAAAAAAAAAATTTATTAAAAGCTTTCTATTTTTTAAAAAAATAATAAAAAAGATTTCAACAGTAAGTCCAATGCGAGTATTTGGATTGAGAGACGAATCTAGTGAAATAAAAAAAGAAAAAGATTTGACAATCAATAATCATATGGTTCATGAATCATCCATTCAAGCCCGATTCATGAATCGGACAAACTATTCAGATTCAGTAGCCGAACAAAAAAAGAAGGATCTGGCTAATAGAACAAGGACAATACAAAATCAAATAGAAAAAATTGCAAAAGAAAAAAAAAATATATTAAAAACTAAAAAATTTATTATTAATATTAAACCTAACAAAACACGTTATGGTACGAAAAATTTAGAATCACTCCAAAATATTGGTCAGATATTAAAAAGAATAAATACTCGAGTAATTCGTAAATCAAATTATTTTAAAAAATTTTTTAGGGAAAGTATATTCGTAGATATATTTGTATATATTATTAATATTCCCCGAATTAATATACAACTTTTTCTTGAATCAACAAAGAATTTTAGTGAAAAACCCCTTTACAATAAAAAAAAAAAAAAAAATCAAGAAAGGCTTGAGAAAACAAATAAAAAAACAATTCAATTTATAAAATCACTTTTTTATTTTATTAGTCATATTAATAAGAATTCAAAGATTCTTTCGGATTTATCTTTTTTGTCACAAGCCTATGTATTTTATAAATTATCACAAGCCGAAGTTATTAACTTATACTTATATAAGTTAAGGTCTGTTCTTCAATATCGCGAAACGGCTTTATTTCTAAAAAACGAAATAAAAAAAAAATTTGGAACACAAGGAATAACTCCTTCTAAGTTAAAGACTCAAAAACTTCCAAATTCGGGACTGAATCAATGGAAAAACTGGTTAAAATTTAATAAGAATTATCAATACGATTTATCTCAGATAAAATGGTCTCAATTAGGACCACAAAAATGGCGCAATCGAGTAACTCAATATTGTGAGGTTGAAAAGCAAAATTTACAAAAAAACAAAAGTAATTCATATAAAAAAGACCCATTGCTTAATTACAAAAATACAAAAAATTCTGAAAACCTTTTATATTTATTGCTCGATCAAAAAGATAATTTAAAAAAAAACTATAGATATGATATTTTAGCATATAAATTTCTTTTTTATGAAGATAAAAAGGATTCATATAGGTATGGAGAACCATTACAAGTAAATAAAAACCAAGAATTTTGTTATACTTATAATTACCACATACCTAAAGACAAATTAATTGATATGTGGTGGAGTATCCCTATCACTAATTATTTAGGAATAAAGGATATAGATAAAAATACAGATAGAAAATTTTTTGATTGGAAAATTATCCGTTTTGATCTTAGAAAAAAAATCGACATTGAGGCTTGGATCAAGATTAGTAGTAGTACTGAAAATACTAAGACTGAACCTAAAATTTCGAAAATTGTTGATAAAATTGAAAAAAAAGATCTTTTTTATCACACAATTTATCAAGAAATCAAACAATCCCATAAAAAAAAAATCCTTTTCGATTGGATGGGGATGAATGAAGAAATACTAAGCCGTCCTATATCGAATCTCGGATTTTGGTTCTTCCCAGAATTTTTCGTACTTTATAATGCATATAAAATGAAACCTTGGTTTATACCAACAAATTTACTTTTTTCAAATTGTAATGGAAATGATCATTTTAGCGAAAAGAAAAATAGCAATAGAACAAAAAAAGCGAATCCTTTTACAACATCTATAATATCAAATGCAAAAAAATCTCTTGAATTAGAGAATAGGAATCAAGACGAAAAAGAACTCATAAGTCAAAGAGATCCCGGATCCGATGTTCAAAAAAATGCAGAATTTCTTATCTCAAACCACCAAAAAGATATTCAAGACAATGATATAGAATCAGATATAAAAAATCGTAGAAAAAAAAAACAAGACAAGAGCAGTACAGAAGCAGAACTCGATTTCTTCCTTAAAAGGTATTTGCTTTTTCAATTGAGATGGGATGATTCTTTGAATCAAAAATTGATCAATAATATCAAAATCTACTGTCTCCTGCTTAGATTGACAAATCCAAGAGAAATTACAATATCCTCGATTGAAAGAAGAGAAATGAGTCTGAATATAATGCTGATTCAGAAAGATTTAACTCTTACCCAATTGATAAAAAGAGGGATATTTATTATTGAACCCATTCGTCTTTCTGTACAGGGCAATGCACAATTTATTCTGTATCAAACCATAGGTATTTCATTGATTCATAAGAGTAAACACCAAAATAATCAAAAAAGAAACATCGACAATATTGATAAGACAAATCCGGATGAATGGATTCCAAGATATAAAACGGTGATGAAAAAGCGAGACAAAACCTATTTTGATTTACTTGTTCCTGAAAAGATTTTATCGCCTAGGCGTCGTAGAGAATTGAGAATTCTAATTTGTTTAAATGCAAGTAATAATAATGGTATGTATAGGAATACATTATCTTACAACAGGAATCAGATAAAAAACTGTCGTCAATTTTGTGATGAAAACAAAGATCTTAGGCGCGAAAACAATCCAGTTATAAAATTAAAAGTCTTTCTTTGGCCTAATTATCGATTAGAAGATTTAGCCTGTATGAATCGTTATTGGTTTGATACTAATAACGGTAGTCGTTTTAGTATATTAAGAATATATATGTATCCACGAGTAAAAATGCATTTATGATAAATTTATCTTATATATTCACTATTATCTGCTAGATAAATAGATGCACACGCGTCTTGGCTGCAATTCTGATATATGATACTAATTTGATGACGTATCAATTAGATCTATAAGGGGAATTTTTGTAAAAAAAAAAAAAAAGGAAATGTCTATACCAGGTTAAAAAAGCTGGCATTATTATTACTGATCGAGAAAATTTCCTATTTGAGAAATAAAAAAAGTAAGGAAGGTTAATAATTTATGAACAAAAATGCATTTATATCCGTGATTTCGCATGAAAAAAAAGAAGAAAACAGGGGATCTGTTGAATTTCAAGTTTTCTGTTTTACCACCAAGATACGAAGACTTACTTCACATTTGAAATTGCATAAAAAAGATTATTCATCTCAGAGAGGTCTACGAAAAATTCTAGGAAAACGTCAACGACTACTGGTTTATTTATCAAAGAAAAATAGAATACGTTATAAAGAATTAATCAGTCAATTGAATATTCGAGAGCTAAAAACGCGTTAATTTTAAGAGTTGTTTTGAATTATTTTATTTTTTAGATTTTGAATTTTGATGAACTTTTTGCAATTCATGGAAAAATGAATTCATGTAAAGAATGAATTGGGGCAAAACCTATGACTGTACCAACTACAAGAAAAGACCTCATGATAGTCAATATGGGCCCTCACCACCCATCAATGCACGGCGTTCTCCGACTTATTGTTACTTTAGACGGTGAAGATGTTATTGACTGTGAACCAATATTGGGTTATTTACACAGAGGGATGGAGAAAATTGCAGAAAACCGAACAATTATACAGTATCTGCCTTATGTAACACGTTGGGATTATTTAGCGACTATGTTCACAGAAGCAATAACTGTAAATGGACCTGAACAATTGGGAAATATTCAAGTACCTAAAAGGGCTAGCTATATCAGAGTTATTATGTTGGAGTTAAGTCGTATAGCTTCTCATTTGTTATGGCTCGGCCCTTTTATGGCAGATATTGGCGCGCAGACCCCCTTTTTCTATATTTTCAGAGAAAGAGAATTAGTATATGATTTATTTGAAGCTGCCACCGGTATGAGAATGATGCATAATTTTTTTCGTATTGGAGGAGTAGCTGCCGATCTACCTTATGGGTGGATAGATAAATGTTTAGATTTTTGTGATTATTTTTTAATGAGACTTGCAGAATACCAGCAACTGATTACGCGAAATCCTATTTTTTTAGAACGAGTTGAGGGGGTAGGCATTATTGGTGAAGAAGAGGCAATAAACTGGGGCTTATCAGGACCAATGCTACGATCTTCCGGAATACAATGGGATCTTCGTAAAGTTGATCATTATGAGTGTTATGATGAATTTGATTGGGAAGTCCAATGGCAAAAAGAAGGGGATTCATTAGCTCGTTATTTAGTACGAATAGGTGAAATGGCAGAATCCATAAAAATTATTCAACAAGCTCTAGAAGGAATTCCAGGGGGTCCCTATGAGAATTTAGAAATTCGACGCTTTGATAGGATAAAATACCCTGAATGGAATGATTTTGAATATAGATTCATTAGTAAAAAGCCGTCTCCTACTTTTGAATTGTCGAAGCAAGAACTTTATGTGAGAGTCGAAGCCCCAAAAGGAGAGTTGGGGATATTTTTGATAGGAGATCAGAGTGTTTTTCCTTGGAGATGGAAAATTCGCCCACCTGGTTTTATTAATTTGCAAATTCTTCCTCAGTTAGTTAAAAAAATGAAATTGGCTGATATTATGACAATATTAGGTAGCATAGATATCATTATGGGAGAAGTTGATCGTTGAAATGATAATTGATACAACAAAAATACAAAATATCAACTCTTTTTACAGATTGGAATCCTTAAAAGAGATTTATGGGACTATATGGACACTTTTCCCTAGTTTGATTCTCGTATTGGGAATCACAATAGGGGTACTAGTAATTGTATGGTTAGAAAGAGAAATATCCGCGGGTATACAACAACGTATTGGACCTGAATATGCTGGTCCTTTGGGAATTCTTCAAGCTTTAGCAGACGGAACAAAACTGCTTTTTAAAGAAAACCTCCTTCCATCTAGGGGGGATACACGTTTATTTAGTATCGGGCCTTCTATAGCCGTCATATCAATTCTACTAAGTTATTCAGTAATTCCTTTTGGTTATCACCTTATTCTAGCCGATCTCAGTATTGGTGTTCTTTTATGGATCGCTATTTCAAGTATTGCTCCAATTGGACTTCTTATGTCAGGATATGGATCAAATAATAAATATTCCTTTTTAGGTGGTCTACGAGCTGCTGCTCAATCAATTAGTTATGAAATACCATTAACTCTATGTGTGTTATCAATATCTCTACGTGCGATTCGTTAAGGCATAAGTCTTTGTTTCTAATAAAAAATTTTTAAAAGAAACGTATTAAATAGATATCTTCATTTTTTTATTTACCGCGATAGGGTTAATAAATTAAACCGGATAGTTAGATGAGTGAAAAAAAACAGCTTATAAATTCGCAGTAAAAAAAAATCTCATTTCCTATGTACAAGGGTTAAGCGCAAATAAACATAAGCAGGCAAGACTGTTTACCCCCCCAGATTAATTATTAATTAATTAGTAATTCTAACTTGAAGCGGGTTGAAAAGAACATTTTTATGGAGTTTTTACTATAAAAAAAAACAACCGTATTACCATATAGATTGAGTAAAAATAAGTGGATGATTAGGAACACCAAAGTACACAAAGGATTCGTAATAGAGATTATGTAAGTTATCCTAAGTTTATATAAAAGAAATACTAATTGAGGCTTAAAATTGGTAGAAATTTTCAAGTAGTACTCCAAAAAATTCCGATCCAGAGTATGCTCCTATCCACCCATTAAGTAAATAACTATCAGGAACGAAGTAATCCTTTAACTTTTTTTAGCCTAAATAAAAGAAATAAAAATAAGATGGACGAAAAAAAAAATATTTTTTTCGATATACATACTCATGTTCATGGAAATGGAATTTTTGTCATGGCATAAGTCATGAATGAATGTTTAAATCCTTTTTAAAAATAAGGTAAATTTTTTATTTTTATTCGTAAAAGGAGTATTTTATTCAAGTATTAAGTTATTACTCACCAAAAATTGAATCAGTCAAAGGATGAGATACATTCTGAAGCACTTTTATAGTATCGCAGACAGAATTCCATTGGTTTAATTCAGGATCTTTCGGTTTTATCTATCCTACAAGGATATCAGTTAAAGAATATCGAATCAATCCTTAGATTTATTTATGGCTCTTGAGGAGCCGTATGAGGTGAAAATCTCATGTACGGTTCTGTAATAGCGATGACAAGAGTGAGCTTATCATCGACTATGATTATCTAACAGTTCAAGTACAGTTGACATAGTTGAGGCGCAGTCAAAATATGGTATTTGGGGGTGGAATTTGTGGCGGCAACCTATAGGATTTATTGTTTTTATAATTTCTTCTCTAGCAGAATGCGAGAGATTGCCTTTTGATTTACCAGAAGCAGAAGAAGAATTAGTAGCAGGTTATCAAACTGAATATTCAGGTATTAAATTTGGTTTATTTTATGTTGCTTCCTATCTAAATCTACTAATCTCGTCATTATTTGTAACAGTTCTTTACTTGGGTGGGTGGGATTTATCTATTCCAGATATATTGATTCCTGAGTTTTTTGAAATAAATAAAGCGAAAGGAGTCTTTGGAACGACATTTGATATTTTCATTACATTAGCGAAAACGTTTTTGTTCTTGTTCATTCCTATCGCAACAAGATGGACTTTACCTAGACTAAGAATGGACCAATTATTAAATCTTGGATGGAAATTTCTTTTACCTATTTCTTTAGGTAATCTATTATTAACAACTTCTTTCCAACTCCTTTCATTATAAATTATAAAAAAAAAGGATAATATTTGATACTCACTATAATTTTAATTTGTCTCAAACAAGAGAAAGAAACAAAATCTTATTTTTTATTTTGATATTTACTATATGTTCCCTATGGTAACTGGGTTCATCAATTATGGTCAACAAACAGTACGGGCGGCAAGGTACATTGGTCAAGGTTTTTTTATTACCCTATCTCATGCCAACCGTTTACCTGTAACTATTCAATATCCTTATGAAAAATTGATCACCTCGGCGCGGTTTCGTGGTCGAATACACTTTGAGTTTGATAAATGTATTGCTTGTGAAGTATGTGTTCGTGTATGTCCGATAGATTTACCCGTTGTTGATTGGAAATTGGAACCTAATATTCGAAAAAAACGATTGCTTAATTACAGCATTGATTTCGGAATTTGTATATTTTGTGGTAATTGTGTTGAGTATTGTCCAACAAATTGTTTATCAATGACTGAAGAATATGAGCTTTCTACTTATGATCGTCATGAATTAAATTATAATCAAATTGCTCTGGGTCGTTTACCAATATCAATAACTGATGATTACACAATTCGAACTATTTTGAATTCACCTCAAACAAAAGAAAAATCTCATGATTAAAACAAATTTCCTAATTACTAAATGACTAAATTATTAATGTTCCTTTATTAAATAATTCAATAAGTTTTAAAATAAGAAATGAAATATAATTATAGTTAATTTAAATTCAAAAAGTTTCTTTTTTTCTTGGTCAATAATTTAAAATTCCAACTATTCGCTATTCTATTGATTGGTGAAAATACAAATTTGTATTTAAAATTTGGTTACTGTAATTATTTTAAATAGTTTTGATTTCGAGCTACTTTATTATTTAATTATTTACAAAAAAGCAGAAAAAAATGCACTGGGTGCAAAAATTTTACCCATATAAAGCTGTACACATTAGGATTTAACAATTAGGAATGCACGAATCTTTTTTCCTGTTCAATTCAATAAGATCATGAAACATTCTGATTTTTTATCTCTGATTTTATATATAATGGATTTACCTGGACCAATACATGATTTTCTTTTAGTCTTTCTCGGAACAGGTCTTATATTAGGGAGTCTAGGAGTAGTATTATTTAACAATCCCATTTTTTCTGCCTTTTCTTTGGGATTGGTTCTTGTTTGTATATCTTTATTCTATATTCTAGCCAACTCGCAGTTTGTAGCTTCTGCACAACTCCTTATTTATGTGGGAGCTATAAATGTTTTAATAATATTTGCTGTAATGTTCATGAATGGGCCAGAATATGACACAAATTTACGTCTGTGGACTGTTGGAGACAACGTCACTTTGTTGATTTGTACAAGTATTTTTGTTTCATTAATTATTACTACTCTAAATACGTCATGGTATGGTATTATTTGGACTACAAAGTCAAACCAGATTCTAGAACAAGATTTGATAACTACTAGTCAACAAATCGGAATTCATTTATCAACAGATTTTTTTCTTCCCTTTGAACTCATTTCAATAATTCTTTTAGTTGCTTTAATAGGCGCAATTGCTGTAGCGCGTCAATAATTTAAAACTATCAATAAAAAAAAATTATATTTTATCATATCCAGTTACAGTAAATTCTATTCGGATTGGTTTAGAAACTTTTAGTTGAATTGCTTATTTCTTATTACCACCATGTTTTTTTGCTTTTTATTTTTTATATTTGATTTGAACTTATGGTATTCTAGTCAATTAAATGGGTTTAATTGTTGTTCATATTGAAATGAATAGAAATTTATATTGATAAGGAGTTGGTCAATGATGCTCGAACATGTACTTGTTTTGAGTGCTTATTTATTTTCTATCGGAATCTATGGATTAGTCACGAGCCGAAATTTGGTTCGGGCTCTTATGTGTCTTGAACTTATATTGAATGCTGTTAATCTAAATTTTGTAACATTTTCGGATTTTTTTGATAGCCGCCAATTAAAGGGAAACATTTTCTCAATTTTTGTTATAGCTATTGCAGCCGCTGAAGCAGCTATTGGGCTTGCTATTGTTTCATCAATTTATCGTAACAGAAAATCAACTCGTATCAATCAAGCTAATTTATTGAATAAATAGTCTTTTTTTTTTTTTTATTCTATATATTATTCTAAATAGAATTCTATTAGAATTATTATATATTTTTTTATATATTATTATAAATTGTAATTTGTAATTTTAAGTTCAATTTAGATTACTAGGTATCGCACTTTAAGATAAAGCATACTTTTAAAATGTAAGAAGTCAAAGTATTTTGGACCTCTTTTCTATTTATTTTTTAGTAAGTCACCAATCCAAGCCAGAAGTACATTGATTAAAAAAATTCTGGTAAATCATTGATTCGTCTGGTATTTGAATATGGACTTCATTTACTTTACTATAACTAGATCGAAAATTTAAATTAATGAAATTCAAAAAATTAAAGATCCTATGTCACATTCAGTAAAGATTTATGATACATGTATAGGGTGTACTCAATGTGTTCGAGCTTGCCCCACAGATGTATTAGAAATGATACCTTGGGATGGGTGTAAGGCTAAACAAATAGCTTCTGCCCCACGAACGGAGGACTGTGTTGGTTGTAAGAGATGTGAATCCGCTTGTCCAACAGATTTTTTAAGCGTTCGGGTTTATTTATGGCATGAAACAACTCGGAGCATGGGTCTAGCTTATTGATACGTTCCAGAAAATCCCATTTGAATCCATTTATTCAATTTGGATTTTTTTACTGACAAAAACCCGCACCCGAAAAAAAATTATTTTCGGGTGCGGGCTTTTTTGGCCCAAGTGTATCTTGTCTTTACCACGAATTCTTTTCCTTGGTTAACAACAATTGTAGTTTTGCCTATATTGGCAGGTTCTTTAATTTTCGTTTTTCCTTATAGAGGAAATAAGGCAATTAAATGGTATACAATGGGCATTGCTACCATAGAGCTACTTCTAACGACCTGTGCATTTTTTTATCATTTCCAACCGGACGACCCATTAATCCAATTGGCAGAAGATTATAAATGGATCAACTTTTTTGATTTCCACTGGAGATTAGGAATAGATGGACTTTCTATAGGACCCGTTTTACTGACGGGATTCATCACTACTTTAGCTACTTTAGCAGCTTTTCCAGTTACTCGGGATTCCCGATTATTCCACTTTCTGATGTTAGCAATGTACAGTGGTCAAATAGGATTATTTTCGTCCCGAGACCTTTTACTTTTTTTCATAATGTGGGAATTAGAATTAATTCCTGTTTATCTACTTTTATCCATGTGGGGAGGAAAAAAACGTCTATACTCCGCTACTAAATTTATTTTGTATACGGCGGGGGGTTCCGTTTTTTTATTAATGGGAGTTCTGGGTGTTGGTTTATATGGTTCTACTGAACCTACCTTAAATTTAGAAAGATTAGTTAATCAATCGTATCCCCTGGCATTAGAAATAATATTCTATATTGGATTTTTTATTGCTTTTGCTGTCAAATTACCAATTATACCTTTACATACATGGTTACCAGATACCCATGGGGAAGCCCATTACAGTACTTGTATGCTTCTAGCGGGAATCTTATTAAAAATGGGAGCATATGGGTTGGTTCGGATCAATATGGAATTATTACCTCATGCTCATTCGATATTTTCTCCTTGGTTGATAATAATAGGCACAATGCAAATAATCTATGCAGCTTTAACATCTCCTGGACAACGTAATTTAAAAAAAAGAATAGCCTATTCCTCTGTATCTCACATGGGTTTTATAATTATAGGAATTAGTTCTATAACTGACACGGGACTTAATGGCGCCATTTTACAAATAATCTCTCATGGATTTATTGGTGCTGCACTTTTTTTCTTAGCGGGAACTAGTTACGATAGAATACGTCTTGTTTATCTCGACGAAATGGGCGGGATAGCTATTCCAATGCCAAAAATATTTACACTATTCAGTAGCTTTTCCATGGCATCCCTTGCGTTACCAGGCATGAGTGGTTTCATTGCGGAATTACTAGTCTTTTTTGGAATAATTACGAGCCAAAAATTACTTTTAATGCCAAAAATACTAATCACTTTTGGAATGGCAATTGGAATGATATTAACTCCTATTTATTCATTATCTATGTTACGCCAAATGTTTTATGGATATAAGTTATTTAATATTACAAACTCTTATCTTTTTGATTCTGGGCCACGAGAATTTTTTGTTTCGACTTCTATCTTTCTACCAGTAATAGGTGTTGGCCTTTACCCAGATTTCGTTCTTTCATTATCCGCTGAGAAGGTGGAAGCTATTCTATCAAAATTTTTTTATAGATAAGTTTTATTTCATTAAATTAAAAGGTAATCTTCTTTAGCTTTATATTTGTAAGAAGAACGACTGAATTGGAATCCTAATCGGGCATGTTTGACGTTTGTGAGAACCATTTAAATGGTTCTCACCTGTTTATAAGTTTATAAGAAACACCTTGTCCTATGTTTATATTCGTAGGGTCTCTCTTCAATTTTATCTTCAAGTTAATTAAGTGTTAATGTGAATGAACCATAACTATGTAGCCCTATTCCTAAGAGATTGACTCCAAAATAGCATATCCAAATTATAAGAAAGCCTATAAAAGCTACAATTGCAGAATTTGCACCCTGCAAATTTTTATTTGTTCTAATATGTAAATAAATTGCAAATACAGTCCAAGTAATAAATGCCCAAGTTTCCTTTGGATCCCAATTCCAATATGAGCCCCATGCCTCATTGGCCCATACTGCTCCTGAAAGAATACCTATGGTTAAAAGGATAAATCCTAAACTAATAATACGATAACTCCAATGATCCAGTTGTTCAATCAACTGAGACCTGTAATAATTTTTAACAGAAAAGGGTGAAACGCTTTCTAAAATATTGCCTTTTTCGTTCATGTGTTGAATCTCACTGAAGAAAAATGACTCATTTAAGAAAAGTTTTCTTTTATAAAAAAGCGTTATTATATCCTTTTGAAATATAATGATTAGAAGTGCTACTGATAATAATGATCCGCATAAAAGAGCTGCATAACCCAGTACCATCATACTTACGTGCATCATTAACCAATGGGATTGAAGAGCGGGTACTAATATTGAAGATTGATGCATTTCCGTTAAAAGGCCTGAAGTAGCAAACCCGTGGGTAAAAATAGCACTTGGCGCAGTTATTGCACTTAAATTCTTTTTTTGTTTTTTAAAATATGGAATCCTATGAATAATGTAAAAATTCCAAGAAAGGAAGATTAATGATTCATATAGATCACTTAATGGGAAATGTTTCGAATAAACCCAACGAGTAACTAATAATCCCGTTATAGAAAAAAAAGTAACTATCATACCTTTTTCTATTTCTACTGAATTATATAGCCGTACTTTTTCATTGACTAATAAAGTTGTCAAATGGAGTGTAATTACAACGGAAACCGTTGAAAACGAAATATGAGTCAAAATATGTTCTAAAGTCGAAAATATCATATAAAATTATAAAAAAAGAAATCCCTCAATTACAAATTATCAAATGAAAATATGAAACCAAATATATTTACTTTTTCATTATTATTATTCATTATAAGCTATAGAACAGTTGAATTCTTTTGAAAATTTGTAAGATGCCATGCCGCCACTCGGACTCGAACCGAGAAGCTCTCGCACTGCTTCCTAAGAGCAGCGTGTCTACCAATTTCACCATAGCGGCTTGTTTGAAATCATAATAGCCTTTTTTTATTCAATCGTCAAGATTAATTCAATATAATATCTTTTTTCTTTTGAGAAATTTTTTAATTTTTAAATTAAAGAGAATTTGCAAATCAAAATTTTGTTTTTAAAGTCAATTTTTAAGTACTACTTTGATTTGTCAATTGACTTTCGTGTAGTTTATGTTTGGAACTTTTTAAAATAGAGTATTCTGTCTCTCACTCCGTAGGTAGACCGCAAAAAACTTTTTTCTCGTTTTCATTTGGTAATGATAAATGCATTTTTTATCTAATTCCTAAATTTATAAACTAGTAAATAAAAAATCAATATGAATATAGAAAAATAAACTTTTGTAGATCACAATTTTAGTACGGCACCAAACCCTTTTTTCTTATTTTCTTAAATGGATATTTTTATATCAAAAAAAATGAATTAAACAAAGGATATTTTCTTTGTCTTTATGTTTCAACAAACCTAGTTAATATTGAACTGAATATGTCATATAAGAAAAGTTTTTCTTTTTCTATTGAAAATTTTCTAAAAAAAAACTTCGCATATAATCTTCAACTAATTTTCGATTGATTTGAAAAAAAAAAAAAACGCATATCGAGCAATTCCGAGAATTAAAGTTTACCCATTTTTTTTCTTTTTTTTTTTTTATTTATATTTATAATATAAATAAAAAAAACTTTGATAATTTTGTTGTGATAAAACAAATAGGTTGATGGGGAAAAAATCCCCATCCTTAGAAATGAAAAAATCGACTAAAAAAACGATGATGATTTTATCTTTTTTTTTTTTTGAATCAGGTCGCTTCTGATTATTCCAAGTTTTGAGTACTTATTTTTAGTACAAAAAAACTTTTTGAATTCCCGGTCGAAAGAGATTTTGCTAACGAAAAAGCTTTTAACGCCGCCCAATACCCCTTATTTTTCCAAATATTTTTACGAATACGCTTTTTGGAAATAGAAGTACGTTTTTTTGGAACTGCCATTTCAAATTGAATTTCTTCTTCATTGTTATAGTTGGATGTGAAAAACATCTATTGTTCAAACAAATCTTTGTTTCTTATTCATTATCTATGTATTTATATTCTAGACGATAACCTCTTCATTTATTTTATTAATTTTTAAAAAATGGAAAAAATTATAAATTTCATATTTCATATTCAATTTTAAAATTTTTAATTATAGATTATATAGATTAAATAATAATATAAAAAAATATATATTAAATAATCAAATAGTCGATTTAGTAGAAACAAACTAGTCTATGGTCCATAGACTATTCATAAAGAAATTCAGATGAAATTAAAAATTAATTAAGCTTATTAAAATTAATCAAAAATAAAATAAACTCGAGAAGAGATATAAGGTGACTTTTTTTTTATTTTTTTTTTTTTATGTTGTATTTAAATTAAATTATTATGTACATAATAAACCACGCCGACAAATTTTTAAAACCAATACTTACTTAATCTTAATTCAAAAACTGGATTTTAGTTTTTTTAAAACATATCGACATTTTTTTATTTTTGATTTAGAATAGAAAACAATCAAAAAATTTTACGTAAAACAGGTTAATAATTTTGAACAAATTTTAGAATAAACTAATTCGTTTGTATCATTATTAATTTTTTTCAAGTTTTAGTAAGTAAATCTTATGATTAAAGGTATTTTTTATCCTATATTCTATATACGGATTATAAATGATTAAAATGTAAAGGAAATTTTTTATCTTTCTTCTCAATTTAATATATTCAAATTTACTGAATAATCACTAAATATTCATTTTGACTAACCCCTTTTTTATTTGACCAATGAGAACTTCTTGATTTGAATATTTAATTCAATTCGAAAAAATTTTTTTCTATTATGGAACATATATACCAATATGCATGGATCATACCCTTCATTCCACTTCCAGTTCCTTTGTTAATAGGAGTGGGACTTCTCCTTTTTCCGACAGCGACAAAAAACCTTCGGCGTATATGGGCTTTTTCGAGTATTTCCTTGTTAACTATAGCTATGATTTTTTCGATGACGCTGTCGATTCACCAAATAAGTAGTAATTCCATTTATCAATATGTCTGGTCTTGGACTATTAATAATGATTTTTCTTTCGAATTCGGCTACTTGCTCGATCCACTTACTTCTATTATGTCAGTGTTAATAACTACTGTTGCAATTTTGGTTCTTATTTATAGCGATAATTATATGTGTCATGATCGGGGATATTTAAGATTTTTTGCTTATATGAGTTTTTTTAATACTTCCATGTTAGGATTAGTTACTAGTTCAAATTTGATACAAATTTATATTTTTTGGGAATTAGTTGGAATGTGTTCGTATCTATTAATAGGTTTTTGGTTCACACGACCCATTGCCGCGAATGCTTGTCAAAAAGCGTTTGTGACTAATCGTGTAGGGGATTTTGGCTTATTATTAGGAATTTTGGGTCTTTATTGGGTAACAGGCAGTTTCGATTTTCGTGATTTGTTTGAAATATTTACTAACTTAATTAAAAATAATGAAGTCAATCTTTTATTTTGTATTTTATGTACTTTCTTCTTATTTGCTGGTGCAGTTGCAAAATCCGCCCAATTTCCCCTTCATGTATGGTTACCCGATGCTATGGAGGGGCCTACTCCTATTTCAGCTCTCATACATGCTGCGACCATGGTCGCAGCGGGGATTTTTCTAGTTGCTCGACTTTTTCCTCTTTTCATAGTTATACCTTATATAATGTATGTAATCGCTTTTATAGGTATAATAACTGTCTTTTTAGGAGCTACCTTAGCTCTTGCTCAAAAAGACATTAAGAGAAGTTTAGCTTATTCTACAATGTCTCAATTGGGTTATATGATGTTAGCTCTAGGTATGGGTTCTTATCGAGCTGCTTTATTTCATTTGATTACTCATGCTTATTCAAAAGCATTATTGTTTTTAGGATCCGGGTCCCTTATTCATTCAATGGAAACGCTTGTTGGATATTCTCCAGATAAAAGTCAGAATATGGTTCTTATGGGGGGATTAACAAAACATCTTCCAATTACAAAAACTGCTTTTTTAATAGGTACGCTTTCTCTTTGTGGTATTCCGCCTCTTGCTTGTTTTTGGTCCAAAGATGAAATTCTTAATAATAGTTGGTTGTATTCGCCAATTTTCGCAATAATAGCTTATTTCACAGCCGGATTAACCGCATTTTATATGTTTAGAATCTATTTGCTTACGTTTGACGGGCATTTGAACCTTTATAATAAAAATTTTAGTGGAAAAAAAAGTAGTTCCCTCTATTCAATCTCTCTATGGGGTAAAGAAGGATTGAAAACGATTAATAATAAATTATCTTTATTTACCTTATTAACAATGAATAATACTAGGGAAGGGGCTTCGGTTTTTATGAAAAAACCATATAAAATTTCCCGAAATTTTTTTAAAATGATGCGATCTTTTATTACTCTTACTGATACTTATACTGATTTTGATAATAAAAAAATTTCTGCATATCCTCCTGAATCGGACAATACTATGTTATTTCCTCTCATTGTATTGATTCTATTTACTTTTTTCATTGGATTCATAGGAATTCCAGTTAATCAAGAAGGAATAGAATTGGATATATTAACTAAATGGTTAACTCCACCCGTAAATCCTTTCCATTCAACTTCGAATAATTCTGTTGATTGGTATGAATTTGTAAAAAATGCAACTTTGTCAGTTAGTATAGCTTATTTGGGAATATTTATAGCCTTTTTTTTATATAAACCCATTTATTCCTCGTTAAAAAATTTTGACTTAATTAATTCATTTGATAAAGGAGGTACGAAGAGAATTTTTGGGGACAAAATAATAAATATTTTATATAATTGGTCTTTTAACCGTGGTTATATCGATGCTTTTTATGCAAAATATTTTATCAAGGGTCTAAGAGGTTTGGCTGAGTTAATTTCTCTTATTGATAGACGAATAATTGATGGAATTCCAAATGGGTTTGGTATTACAAGTTTTTTTGTAGCAGAAAGTTTCAAGTATATAGGAGGGGGTCGCATTTCCTCATAWCTTTTTTTGTATTTATTCTATGTATCCATTTTTTTATTAATTTCTTATTTTTTTTTAGTCCTATGATTGCATCAACTAAAAGTTTTAAAAATGTTTCTTGATCTTCTGAACCAATTTGTCCTTCTTCTGGAAGTAAAGAAATTCCTTTCAGATTGAATGTTGATTCCCCAGAAAATGGACTCATTAAAGGCATGAAATGGCTAATTTCTTTTGATATTGATTTTTT